AATGAATTGCCTGATAAAAGGATTACTTTGATAGAGTAAATCATATAATTAATATTATATTCATTATATAAATTAAAATTTATATTTAATAGAATTAAACTATTTCTAAAAGTATCAAAAACTTTTGTGCATCATACACTAAAATATAAAAAGATAAGCTAATAAAGCTATTGGGCTCATACCCCAATTATAAAGGTTTTAATCCTTTTCTTTTTAATTTTTAATAATTCATCAAAAATTATATTTATTTTTATTTTAATATTAAGAACAATAATTACAATTTCATCAAATTCATGATTAAGAGCCTGAATAGGATTAGAAATTAATTTATTATCTTTTATTCCCCTAATAAGAGATAATAATTTAATATCTAATGAAGCTTCATTAAAATATTTCTTAATACAAACTTTAGCTTCTTCAATTTTATTATTTTCTATAATTTTATTAATATATAAAATTAATTTAACAAATCAAATAAATAATTTTATAAAAATAATAATAATATCATCTTTATTAATAAAAACTGGAGCAGCTCCATTTCATTTTTGATTCCCAACTGTAATAGAAGGATTAAATTGAATAAATTCATTAATTTTAATAACTTGACAAAAAATTGCTCCACTTATATTAATTTCATATTTAAATATTAAATTTATAATATTTTGATCAATTTTTTTATCAATTATAATTGGAGCATTAGGAGGATTAAATCAAACTTCATTACGAAAATTAATAACATTTTCTTCAATTAATCATTTAGGTTGAATATTAATAAGAATATATTCAAATGAATCATTATGAATTATTTACTTTTTATTTTATACTTTTTTATCTTTTAATTTAATCTTTCTATTTAATATATTTAAATTATTTCATATTAATCAATTATTTATATTATTTTTTTTTAATAAAATTTTAAAATTTTCAATATTTTTAAATTTATTATCATTAGGAGGATTACCTCCATTTTTAGGATTCATTCCTAAATGATTAACTATTCAATATTTATCTATTAATAATCAATTATTTATATTATTTATAATAATTATTATAAATTTAATAACTTTATATTTTTATTTACGATTATGTTATACAACTTTTATATTAAATTATTTTGAAAATAATTGAATTTTTAATATAAATTGAAATAATTTTATAATAAAAATTTATTTATTAATATCTTTTATTTCTACTTTTGGAATATTTATTATTAGACTTATTTATTATTTAATTTAAGACTTTAAGTTAAATAAACTAATAGCCTTCAAAGCTACAAATATAAGAATAATCTTTTAAGCCTTAATAATTTTATTATTCCTTTAGAATTGCAGTCTAATATCATTATTGACTATAAAGCCTATTAAATCTTAAATGATTAAAAAGAATAATTCTTATAAATAGATTTACAGTCTATTGCCTAAACTTCAGCCATTTAATCGCAACAATGATTATTTTCAACAAATCATAAAGATATTGGAACATTATATTTTATATTTGGAACTTGAGCTGGAATAGTAGGAACATCATTAAGAATTTTAGTTCGAGCAGAATTAGGACATCCAGGAGCACTAATTGGTGATGATCAAATTTATAATGTAATTGTAACAGCACATGCTTTTGTAATAATTTTTTTTATAGTTATACCAATTATAATTGGAGGATTTGGAAATTGATTAGTTCCATTAATATTAGGAGCACCTGATATAGCTTTTCCTCGAATAAATAATTTAAGTTTTTGATTATTACCACCTTCATTAACATTATTACTAGTAAGAAGTATAGTAGAAAATGGAGCTGGAACAGGATGAACTGTTTACCCACCACTATCAACAAATATTGCACATAGTGGATCTTCTGTTGATTTAGCAATTTTTTCTCTTCATTTAGCTGGTATATCATCTATTTTAGGTGCAGTAAATTTTATTACTACAGTAATTAATATACGATCAATTGGAATTACTTATGATCGAATACCATTATTTGTATGATCTGTAGTAATTACAGCTTTATTATTACTTTTATCATTACCAGTATTAGCAGGAGCTATTACAATATTATTAACAGACCGAAATATAAATACTTCATTTTTTGATCCAGCAGGAGGAGGAGATCCTATTTTATATCAACATTTATTTTGATTTTTTGGACATCCAGAAGTTTATATTTTAATTTTACCAGGATTTGGAATAATCTCACATATTATTAGTCAAGAAGCTGGAAAAAAAGAAACATTTGGATCACTAGGAATAATTTATGCCATATTAGCTATTGGTTTATTAGGATTTATTGTATGAGCACATCATATATTTACTGTAGGAATAGATGTTGATACACGAGCTTATTTTACTTCAGCAACAATAATTATTGCTATTCCTACTGGAATTAAAATTTTTAGTTGATTAGCAACTTTACATGGAACCCAAATAAATTATTCACCAGCTATTTTATGAACTTTAGGATTTGTATTTTTATTTACTGTTGGAGGATTAACAGGAGTAGTATTAGCTAATTCATCTATTGATATTATTTTACATGATACATATTATGTTGTAGCTCATTTTCATTATGTATTATCAATAGGTGCTGTATTTGCAATTATAGCAGGATTTGTACATTGATATTCATTATTTACAGGATTAACTTTAAATAATAAATGATTAAAAAGACAATTTATTATTATATTTATTGGAGTAAATTTAACATTTTTTCCACAACATTTTTTAGGATTAGCTGGTATACCACGACGATATTCTGATTATCCTGATGCTTATACTATATGAAATGTAATTTCTACAATTGGATCAACTATTTCATTAGTAGGAATTATTTTTTTTATAATTATTATTTGAAAAAGAATAATTAAACAACGACAAGTAATTTATCCTATACAATTAAATTCATCTATTGAATGATACCAAAATATTCCACCAGCAGAACATAGCTATTCAGAATTACCTTTACTTTTATCTAATTTCTAATATGGCAGATTAGTGCAATAGATTTAAACTCTATATATAAAGTATTTTACTTTTATTAGAACAATAAATGTCAACATGAGCAAATTTAAATTTACAAAATAGAGCCTCACCATTAATAGAACAATTAACATTTTTTCATGACCATACATTAATAATTTTATCTATAATTACTATAATAGTAGGATATATAATATTTATATTATTTTTTAATAATTTTAACAATCGATATTTATTACATGGACAAACAATTGAAGTAATTTGAACAATTTTACCAACAATTATTCTATTATTTATTGCATTTCCATCACTACGATTACTTTATTTATTAGATGAAATTAATGAACCAATAATTACTCTAAAATCAATTGGTCATCAATGATACTGATCATACGAATATTCAGATTTTTTAAATATTGAATTTGATTCATATATAATCCCATCTAATGAATTAAATAATAATATATTCCGTTTATTAGATGTAGATAATCGAATTATTTTACCTATAAATTCACAAATTCGAATTCTAGTAACAGCAGCTGATGTACTTCATTCATGAACAATTCCTGCATTAGGAGTAAAAATTGATGGAACACCAGGACGATTAAATCAAACTAACTTTCTTATTAACCGACCAGGATTATTTTTCGGCCAATGTTCAGAAATTTGTGGAGCAAATCATAGATTTATACCTATTGTTATTGAAAGAATTCCAATAAATTATTTTATTAAATGAATTTCTAATATAAATTAACATTAAATGACTGAAAGCAAGTACTGGTCTCTTAAACCATGTTATAGTAATTTAGCAATTACTTTTAATGGAAAAAAAATTAGTTAAATATATAACATTAGTATGTCAAACTAAAATTATTATAAAAATAATATTTTTTAATTCCTCAAATAGCTCCTATTAATTGATTAAGTTTATTTTTATTATTTTTTATAATTTTTATTTTATTTAATATAATAAATTATTTTATTTATATACCTTCAATAAATAAAACTAAAAAATATAATAAAATTAATACAACTCCTATAAATTGAAAATGATAACTAATTTATTTTCTGTATTTGATCCATCATCAAGTATTTTTAATTTATCATTAAATTGATTAAGAACATTTATTGGACTTTTAATTATTCCTTCAATATATTGATTTATACCTTCACGATATCATATTATTTGAAATAATATATCATTAACTTTACATAAAGAATTTAAAACACTATTAAATAATCCAAATCAAAAAGGAATTACATTAATTTTTATTTCATTATTTTCATTAATTTTATTTAATAATTTTATAGGATTATTTCCTTACATTTTTACTAGAACAAGCCATTTAACATTAACATTAATATTAGCTTTACCATTATGATTATCTTTTATAATATATGGATGATTAAATCATACTCAACATATATTTACTCATTTAGTACCACAAGGTACACCTTCAATTCTAATACCTTTTATAGTATGTATTGAAACAATTAGAAATATTATTCGTCCAGGTACTCTTGCAGTTCGATTAACAGCTAATATAATTGCTGGACATTTATTAATAACTTTATTAGGAAATACTGGACCTTCATTAACAACAATAATAATTACATTATTATTAATTGTACAAATTTTATTATTAATTTTAGAATCAGCAGTTGCTATTATTCAATCATATGTATTTGCTGTATTAAGTACATTATATTCAAGAGAAGTAATTTAATGTCAACACACTCAAATCATCCTTTTCACTTAGTTAATTATAGACCATGACCTCTAACAAGAGCTATTGGAACTATAACATTAGTATCTGGTTTAGTAAAATGATTTCACCAATATAATATATATTTAATTACAATTGGAATAATTATTACAATTTTAACAATTTATCAATGATGACGAGATGTATCTCGAGAAAGAACATTTCAAGGATCACATACTTACATAGTAACTATAGGATTACGTTGAGGAATAATTTTATTTATCTTATCAGAAATTTTATTCTTCTCATCATTTTTTTGAGCATTCTTTCATAGAAGATTATCACCAACTATTGAATTAGGATCTATTTGACCTCCTATAGGAATTTATCCATTTAATCCATTTCAAATTCCATTATTAAATACAACTATTTTATTAGCATCAGGAATTACTGTAACATGAACACATCATAGTTTAATAATAAGAAATCATTCACAAACTACTCAAAGTTTATTTTTTACAGTATTATTAGGAATTTATTTTACTATATTACAAACATATGAATATATTGAAGCTCCATTTACAATTTCTGATTCCGTATATGGATCAACATTTTTTATAGCTACTGGATTTCATGGACTTCATGTATTAATTGGAACTACATTCTTATTAATTTGCTTAATTCGTCATTTAAATAATCATTTTTCAAAAAATCATCATTTTGGATTTGAAGCAGCTGCATGATATTGACATTTTGTTGATATTATTTGATTATTTTTATATGTATCAATTTATTGATGAGGAGGTTAGATTAAATAATAATTTATATAGTATAAAAGTATATATGACTTCCAATCATAAGGTCTATTTATATAATAGTATAAATAATTTTTTCTATTACTATTATATCAATAATTATTATTATATTATCAATTATAGTTATATTATTAGCTACTATTTTATCAAAAAAAAGATATACTGACCGAGAAAAAAATTCTCCATTTGAATGTGGATTTGATCCTATATCATCATCCCGATTACCATTTTCGTTAAAATTTTTTTTAATTACAATTATTTTTTTAATTTTTGATGTAGAAATTGCATTAATTCTTCCAATAATCATAATTATTAAGTATTCAAATCTATTTATATGATCAATAACATCAATTATTTTTATTTTAATTTTATTATTAGGACTTTATCATGAATGAAATCAAGGTATATTAAACTGATCAAATTAATTAGGGTTATAGTTAAATTTATAACATTTGATTTGCATTCAAAAATTATTGATTATCAATTTACCTTGAATATGAAGCGATTTATTGCAATTAGTTTCGACCTAATATTAGGTAACTTTACCCTTATTCTTAAAATTAATTGAAACCAAAAAGAGGTATATCACTGTTAATGATAAAATTGAATTAATATTCCAATTAAAGAAATATGATATTCAAATAAAAGCTGCTAACTTTTTATTTTAATGGTTAAATTCCATTTATATTTCTAATTTATATAGTTTAATAAAAACATTACATTTTCATTGTAAAAATAAAATTATTTTTTTTTATAAATTACTAAATAAAATTATGTAATTTATTTAAAGATTAAAATAATCTCCCTAACATCTTCAATGTAATACTCTAATTATAAGCTATTTAAATATAAAAAAATTAAAAATATTACTAAAATAATAATTCATAAAACAAATAATATTAAATAAACTTTTAAATTATTATTTTGTATAATATTATTAAATTGAGAAAAAGTAATTAATTGTTTATATAAATTTTGTCTTCCAATAAATTCTAACCAACCTTGATCGAAATTTTTTAAAGTATTTATACCAATATTTAAAGAATAATTAATAACTCCATATGTAGAAATATATGGTATAAATCATATAGATCCAAAAAATAAACTAAATAAATAATAATTTAATGATTTATTAAAAAAAAATAATGAAATTTTTGAAATTAAATATCCAAATAAACCACCTAATAAACACACAAATAAAGTCATAAATTTCAAATAATAAGGTAAACAAATTATATTAGGTGTTAAAAAAATTAATCATCTTAATATTCTACCACCAATAATTCTTATAAATATTAATATTAATATACCTTTTAATATAATTCAACCTTCATCTCTTAAAACATTTAAAGATATACAATTTAAATCTCCTGTTATTGAATAATAAACTAATCGTAAAGAATAACAAACTGTTAATCCTGTAGAAAAAAAAAATAAAAAATAAATAAATAAATTTAATATATTTAAAGAAGCAATTTCTAAAATTAAATCTTTTGAATAAAATCCAGCTAAAAATGGTATTCCACATAAAGCTAAATTAGCTACATTAAAACAAGAAGAAGTTAAAGGTATATATAAACTTAATCCACCCATTAAACGTAAATCCTGAAAATTATTTATATTATGAATAATAGCTCCAGCACATATAAATAATAAAGCTTTAAATAAAGCATGTATTAATAAATGAAAAAATGCTAATTTATAAAATCCTATAGATAAAATTATTATCATTAAACCTAATTGTCTTAATGTAGATAAAGCAATAATTTTTTTTAAATCAAATTCAAAATTAGCTCCTAACCCTGATATAAATATAGTTAATCCAGAAATTAATAATAAAACTTGAGATATTACCGTATCAACTAATAAAAAATTAAATCGAATTAATAAATAAATTCCAGCAGTAACTAATGTTGAAGAATGAACTAAAGCTGAAACAGGAGTTGGAGCAGCTATAGCTGCAGGTAATCAAGATGAAAATGGAATCTGAGCTCTTTTTGTTATACCTGCTAATATAACTAATATTCCAATTAATATTATTTTATTATCACTTTTTATAAATTCTAAATAATAAATATAATTTCATCTTCCATAATTTAATATTCAAGCAATAGCTAATAATAAAGCTACATCACCAACACGATTTATTAAAGCAGTTAATATACCAGCATTATAAGATTTTACATTATTAAAATAAATAACTAAACAATAAGATACTAATCCTAATCCATCCCAACCTAATAAAATACTAATTAAATTAGGACTAATAATTAATAATATTATAGATATAACAAATATTAAAACTAATAAAATAAATCGATTAATATATAAATCTTCTCTTATATATTCTTTACTATAGTAAATTACTAAAGAAGAAATTAATAAAACAAATGATATAAATAATATACTTATTCAATCAAATAAAAAAGTTATAACAATATTTATTGAATTTAAAGAAATAACTTCCCATTCAATAAAAAAAATTAATTCATTCAAAATAAAATAAATAGAAAAAATAAATAAAATAATTCTAATAAAAAATAATAAAATAAAATTAATTAAACAAATAGATATATATTTCACAATTCAAAATGAATAAATTCATATCATTGATACCACAAATCAATATTTTTATTAAACTATTTAAATTATAATCACAATAAACTTATTTCAGATTTTAATACTAATAAATTTAAAGGAAATCAATGTAAAAATAATAATAAATATTCTCGATTTAATCCTATTCTAAAAGAATAAATTCCTGAATAAACTTTACCACATTGACTATAAGCATATAAATATAAAGTATAAGCAGCACTAAAAAATGATAAAAAAATTAATATAAATATAGTTAATCAAGATCACATAATAATTCTATTTAATAATCTAATTTCCCCTAATAAATTTAACGTAGGAGGAGCTGCTATATTTGCAGAACATAATAAAAATCATCATAAAGTTATAGAAGGTATAAAATTTAATAACCCTTTATTAATTAATAATCTTCGTCTACCTAATCGTTCATATGTAATATTTGCTAAACAAAATAATCCAGAAGAACATAAACCATGAGCAATTATTAAAGTATAAGATCCACAAATACCTCAATAAGTTATTGTTATTAATCCTCTTAAAACAATTCCTATATGAGCAACTGAAGAATAAGCAATTAAAGACTTTAAATCAGTTTGACGTAAACAAATTAAACTAACTAATACACCTCCTACTAATCTAATTCTAATAAAAATAAAATTATATTTAAATCCTAATATTTGTAAAAAAAAAAAAACTCGTAATAATCCATATCCACCTAATTTTAATATAATACCAGCTAAAATTATTGAACCAGAAACAGGAGCTTCTACATGAGCTTTTGGTAATCATAAATGAACTAAAAACATAGGTATTTTAACTAAAAAAGATCTAATTAATGATAAATACAAAATAAAATAATTAAAATTACAATTATTTAATAAATAAAAATTTATTGTATTAAAATTATTATATAAATAAAAAATAGAAATTAATATAGGTAAAGAAACTAATAAAGTATAAAATAATAAATATATACCAGCTTGTAAACGTTCAGGTTGATATCCTCATCCTAAAACTAGAAATAAAGTAGGAATTAATCTTCCTTCAAAAAATAAATAAAACATAAATAAATTAATTCTTCTAAAAGTTAATAATAATAATAATAATAATAATAAAATATTTAATAAAAATAATTTGTTATAATTATTAAATTTATTAATTAAATCTCTAGCTATTAATATTAATGAACAAATTCAAAAACTAAGTAAAATTATTCCATAAGAAAGTAAATCTATTCCTAAAAAATAACTAATATTTATTCAATAATTAAAAATAAAATTTATTAAAATTAAAAAAAATATAATTATAAAAAATATATTTTGAACCATTCAAAATATATTTTTTATAAAACAAATAGGAACTAACAAAATTAATGTAAATAAAATTCTTAACATTGTAAAATTCTAAAAGATTGAAAATAATCATTTCCATATATACGAATTATTGAAACTAAAATTGATAAACCTAAAACACCTTCACATACACTAAAAGTTATAAATACTATACTAAAATATCTTTCATAATTTATTATATTTAAATATATAAATAATATATAAAACAAAGATAAAACAATATATTCTAAACTTAATAATATAGATAATAAATGTTTACGATTAGAAATAAAAATAAAAATACCTATTATTATTATTAAAAAAGGTAATCCTCAACTAATTAATATTATCATTAGTTTTAATAGTTTAATAAAAACATTGGTCTTGTAAATCAAAATTAAGAAATTATTCTTTTAAAATATCAAGAAAAAAGAAATATCTTTATCATTAATCTCCAAAATTAATATTTTAATTAAACTATTTCTTGATATTATACAACTTATATTATATAGAATAACATTAATTTTCAGATTTATTTTTTTACAAATAAATCATCCTCTTAGAATAGGATTAATATTATTAATTCAAACAATTTTAATTTGTTTAATAACAGGATTAATAACAAAAAGATTCTGATTTTCATATATTCTATTTTTAATTTTCGTAGGAGGAATATTAATTTTATTTATTTATGTAACATCATTAGCTTCAAATGAAATATTCTCTTTATCAATAAAAATAACTTTAATAACAATTATATTTATATTAATTATATTAATATATATATTTATTACAGATAAAATAATATTAATTTATAATTCAATAAATAATGAAATAAATTCAATTACAGAAATAAACTCTTTTATTAAAGAAAATACTATAAATTTAAATAAATTATATAATTATCCAACAAATATAATTACTATTATACTAATTACTTACTTATTAATTACTTTAATTGCAACAGTAAAAATTACTAAATTATTTTATGGACCTTTACGATCAATAAACTAATGAATAAACCTATACGAATTAATCACCCAATACTAAAAATTGCTAATAATGCATTAATAGATCTTCCTTCACCTATTAATATTTCTACATGATGAAATTTTGGTTCATTACTAGGAATTTGTTTAATAATTCAAATTCTTACAGGATTATTTTTAGCTATACATTATACAGCAGATATTACTATAGCTTTTGATAGAGTAAATCATATTTGCCGAAACGTAAATTATGGTTGATTACTACGAACTTTACATGCTAATGGTGCATCTTTTTTTTTTATTTGTATTTATTTACATGTAGGACGAGGAATATATTATGGATCATACTTATTTACATTAACATGATTATCAGGAACTATTATTTTATTTTTAGTTATAGCAACTGCTTTTATAGGATATGTATTACCATGAGGACAAATATCTTTTTGAGGAGCTACAGTAATTACTAATTTATTATCAGCAATCCCTTATTTAGGTACAAATTTAGTTCAATGAATTTGAGGAGGTTTTGCTGTAGATAATGCTACATTAACACGATTTTTCACATTTCATTTCATTTTACCGTTTATTGTACTAGCAATAGTAATAATTCATTTACTATTTTTACATCAAACAGGATCTAATAACCCTATAGGATTAAACTCAAATTTAGATAAAATTCCATTTCATCCATATTTTAGATACAAAGATATTATAGGATTTATTATTATAATAATATTATTAACAATATTAACATTATATAATCCATATATATTAGGAGATCCAGATAATTTTATTCCTGCTAACCCACTAGTAACTCCTCTTCATATTCAACCAGAATGATATTTCTTATTTGCATATGCTATTTTACGTTCAATTCCTAATAAATTAGGAGGAGTAATTGCATTAATAATATCTATTGCAATTTTAATAATTATACCATTTTATAGATTAAGAAAATTTCGAGGAATCGAATTTTATCCTATTAATCAAATTTTATTTTGATTAATATTAATAATTGTATTATTATTAACATGAATTGGAGCACGACCTGTAGAAAATCCATATGTAATTATTGGACAAATTTTAACTATCTTATATTTTATATATTATATAATTAATCCATTAATTACTAAATGATGAGATAATTTATTAAATTAAAATTTTTAGTTAATGAGCTTGAATAAGCATATGTTTTGAAAACATAATATAGAAACTAAAATTTTCTATTAACTTTATACTAAAAATAATTAATTAAATTAAATATAACAAATAAATTTTTAATCCAATAAAAAACAATAAATAATTTAAAGAAAAAGGTAAAAATATTTTTCAAGCTAAATATATTAATTTATCATAACGAAAACGAGGTAAAGTACCTCGAACTCAAATAAAAACAAAAGAAATAAATATTAACTTAAAAAAAAAAAAAAAATTAATCACATCTCCACCTAAAAAAACTAGAGAAAATAATATACTTATAAATAAAATTCTTGTATATTCAGATAAAAAAATTAATGCAAAACCTCCTCTTCTATATTCTACATTAAATCCTGAAACTAATTCTGATTCTCCTTCTGCAAAATCAAAAGGTGTACGATTTGTTTCTGCTAATGAAATAATTAATCAAATAAAAGCTAATGGATATAATAAAATAAAAAATCATAAATAAATTTGATAATAATAAAAATTAATTATATTATAATTATTAATCAAAAAAATAAAAGATAATAAAACTAAAGCTAATCTAACTTCATAAGAAATAGTTTGTGCTACAGAACGTAATCCTCCTAATAAAGCATAATTAGAATTAGAAGATCAACCAGCAATTATAACTGTATAAACACCTAATCTTGTACAACATAAAAAAAATAATAATCCTAAATTAAAAGAAAATAATTTAATAAAAAATGGTATTCTTATTCATAATAATAAAGATAAAAATAAAGAAAAAATAGGAGAAAAATAATATGAAATATAATTTGATAATAAGGGATAAGTTTGTTCTTTAGTAAATAATTTAATTGCATCACAAAAAGGTTGAGGAATACCTATTAATCCTACTTTATTAGGACCCTTACGAATCTGAATATAACCTAATACTTTACGTTCTAATAAAGTTAAAAAAGCTACACTAACTAAAACACAAATAATTAATATTAAACTTATAATTAAAAATAAAATTAATTCTATATAAAACAAGTACTATTTGTAATATAAATTACATTTATAAATTCTAAATTTATTACATTATTCTGCCAAAATAGTTAAATATTAATTAAATTCTTAAATTAAAAATAAAATTATTTATATATTTAATCCTTTCGTACTAAAATATATTAATTTATTAAAGATAGAAACCAACCTGGCTTACGCCGGTCTGAACTCAGATCATGTAAGATTTAAAAAGTCGAACAGACTTAAATTTTAAACAGCTGCACCTAAAATTATATCTTAATCCAACATCGAGGTCGCAATCTTTTTTATCAATATGAACTCTCCAAAAAAATTACGCTGTTATCCCTAAAGTAACTTAATTTTTTAATCATTAAAAATGGATCAATTATTCATATATTAATGAATTTTTTTAATTAAAGTTATTTAAATTTAAATATCACCCCAATAAAATATAAAATTATTATTTTAATAAAATTTATTTATAAAATATAAAATAATATTTATATAAAGATTTATAGGGTCTTCTCGTCTTTTAAATATATTTTAGCTTTTTAACTAAAAAATAAAATTTTATTATAAATTTAAATGAAACAGTTAATATTACGTCCAACCATTCATTCCAGCCTTCAATTAAAAGACTAATGATTATGCTACCTTTGCACAGTTAATATACTGCGGCCATTTAAAAAAAATCAGTGGGCAGGTTAGACTTTAAATTAATTTCTAAAAGACATGTTTTTGTTAAACAGGCGAATATTATTTTTGCCGAATTCTTTATTAAAACTTAACATTTATAAATTTAATTATACAAAAAAATATACTAATTATATCATTATTAATTTATTTTTAATATTTAAATAAATATTTTAATAAAAATTTAAAATATAATAAATAATATAATATAAAAACTAATTTATAACAAACTTTATATAAATTGATAATTCTAATCATATAATATATTAAATAAATATTTATTATTTATAAAAATTTATTTTATAGCTTATCCCATAAAATATTAAATTTTAAAAATTATTTAATTAATAATAAATTAAATAAATAAATTTTAAAATTATAAATTAAATTTATTTCTTAAAAAACTAGATACCTTTAAAAACGAATAACATTTCATTTCCAATAAATTATTAAAAATAATTTTATTACATTATATTTATTAATTTATTAAATCTTTCAAAATCGAGAAAAATAATTTATTTATTTTTTATTTAATATACTCTGATACACAAGATACAATAAATTAAATCTTCTTTTAAAATAAAAATTTTTCATAATATTTCAATTTTATTTCACAATACTAATAAACTATTATTAAATTTTATTTATTTTATAAAATATACTAAAACATTATATTATATAATTATTTTTAATAATTTAAATTTTAAAATTAAATAATTTAATAAATAAATATTAATCAATTTATATTGATTTGCACAAAAATCTTTTCAATGTAAATGAAATACTTTACTAATTAAGCTTTAAATTGATTCCAGATACACTTTCCAGTACATCTACTATGTTACGACTTATCTTACTTTAGTAATAAGAGCGACGGGCGATATGTACATATTTTAGAGCTAAAATCAAATTATTTATCTTTATAATTTTACAATCAAATCCAATTTCATTAAATTTTTCATATTTAAATTCATATAAATAAATTTTATTGTAACTCATTAATTCTTAAATATAAACTACACCTTGATTTGATATTAATTTTAATAAAAACTATAGAAAATTATTATTCTTATAAAATATTCTAATAACAACGGTATATAAATTGATTAACAAATTTAAGTAAGGTACATCGTGGATTATCGATTACATAACAAGTTCCTCTGAATAGACTAAAATACCGCCAAATTTTTTAAGTTTCAAGAACATATCTATTACTACTCAAATAATTTAATTTTCATTTTAAATAATAGGGTATCTAATCCTAGTTTTTAATTAAAATTTTTAAGTTTCAATAAATTTTAATATAAAAATTAATAAATTAAAATTTCACCTAAAAATTTATTTTATATTTATAATAAAACAATTTAACTTTAATTAATAAAATTTATTTATATTATTTGTATAACCGCAACTGCTGGCACAAATTAAGTCAATATTAATTAATATTTCTATATCTAAATTTCTTTAATTTATAATATTAATTACTGTAAATAAATAAAAATACTTATTTTTTAAATAAATAATAATTCACACAAAAATTTACATATAATATAAATTAATAATAAATTTTTTAAGCTAAAATAAAACTTTTAAATAATAATTTATTATAAAATATTTTTATTAATTTATAAATAAATATATAATAAATAAATAAAATAAATTATATATATATATATATATATAATCATTTAAATAAAATTATTTAAGTAATCAAACTATAAAAATTTAAATTTTAAATAATATTTATATTATTTATTTAATTCCCCTATTTTAATAATTATTATAAATATTTAAAATTTAAATTTAATAATTTAATTAAATAAAATAAATATTATTTATAATATAAATTATTATATATTTAAATAATTAAATTAAATATTAAAATTTAATATAATAATTTAATTTAAATAACAAAAATATTTTATAATAAATTATTAAATTTTTTTTTTTTTTTTTTTTTATATATATATATATATAAATTTATATATATTTAAATTTTTTTTATTTATATATTGAAATATTTATTATTTAGATTAAATATTTATTTAATAAAAAGTAATTTAATTTATATAAATAATTATAATAATATAAATTGATAATCTATATTTTTTATATATAATATATATATATAAATTTATATATTATATATAAATTTATTATTAATATTCTTATATATTAATATATAATTTAATATTTAATTAGACAATTAAATTAATATATATATATATATATATATAATATTTATATATAAATTACATATTTAAATATATATATATATATATATTATATTTATAAATTTATAATGAAAATTTATAAATTATATTTAAAACTATATACAATGATTAATATAGTTTTAAATATAATTTACAAATTTTAATTAAAATTTTATATTTATTTATATATATTTATATATATATATATATAACTAATTTCAATTATTATAATAAAAATCAAATTATATGCATATTATTTCATAATAACTTCAAAATTACTATAAAAT